CGGTAATAGACACAAAACCATCCGTTCTGGTTCTACATTTGTTCGAATAAAATGCTTAGCTAATTCCATGCGTCTAACCAAAAAAACCTTTCTTCTTCCAATTTTTCTCTCTTTCCATTCATTACCGGCGGGCCCTTCGCCCCCTAAGTCTTTCCATTCGACCAATGAAGAATCTCTAATAAGTCCCAAATCCAGATCGGCTAATTGTTCTCTGATAGCACCTGCCCCAGTCGAGATTTCTCTATTTCGAAATCTATCGAAACCTTGAGTAGTAAAAAAAGGTGGGATGCTGTATTTCCAAGATTGTATTTCGTATTCGAATGAACCTCGTAATCGTAAGAAAGTGGGTTTTTTAGCAACAGGCCTCGCAAAGGAAAAATTGGGATAGGTTCCTATAGGATTTCCCCCCCTTCAAAATCGGACGTGAGGGTTTCCTCTCATCCGGCTCAAGTAGTTACGCCAAATAACGATAAAGGGGGGCTCTCGCTTTCCCATTTTTTTTTTCTAGAAAACCCCAACAAGATCTACTCCTTACTCAAGTTTCCGGTGAGGACCAACCAACATTTCATTAATACATCCTTCCTTTTTATTTCTATTTTATGAATTCCTGATTCGGCAATTTAGGACATAAATGAAATGGGAAATTATTGAGTAGTCTACTTCCCTTCGAATGAGGAATCCCCTTCTTAAAAGAATACCTCGGAACTCAGAAGGAATTTACTTGTCTATGTATCGTTCTGTTCGATCTTTTAGGTCCCTACTTAACCTCGACGGTTATGTCATGATTTAAAGCCTATATGCGATAGATAGGCTTTCGTAACCATGCCATATTTGTTTACTTGAAGAGAAATTCTTTCTATATGGAATGATTAATTCCACGTAAAGAAGTCTTTTTAACGAGGTACAACTAGCAATTCCTATTTATCTGTTATGGAATCAACCATAGATCAATTCCCCTTATTTTGAGAGTATTGAATACACCCATAATAGGATTCTGAGTTTCATGCTGCTCCTCCCAAGAGACATGTCAGAGCTGGGGCATCCCAATGAGATTGAACGGGATGACAGTTTCTTATTCCGAATCTGTAAAATCAAAATTTCGATCAAATCACACATCGCAGTATACGAGTCCCTCTAATTCTTTAAGCGGTTTATCTAAAAGATTCGCGATATAACTAGGAAGACGTTTCAAATACCACACATGAGTTACTGGGCATGCCAGTTTAATGTATCCCATTTGATATCGTCGTACCCGAGTATGAACAAACTCGACTCCACATTGTTCGCAAAATTTCGGTTCTTCTTTTGTATCTCTGATTACTCGATAATTTCCACAAGCACAAATTCCACTTTTTATAGGCCCAAAAATTCTTTCACAAAACAATCCATCCTTTTCCGGTTTATTGGTTTTGTAATGATAAGTATGGGGTTTTGTCACCTCTCCAACCACCTCTCCATTAGGTAGGATTTTATTAGCCCAGGCAATTATTTGTTGAGGAGAAACTGATCCAATTCGAAGTTGTTGATGTTTATATCGGTCGATCATAGAAGAAAAATTCTGATTCATTCCAATCAAACTTCCTTCCTATTAATCTGGAAGTTCTTCTCAGATACAAGGAAATGGTTCATTTCTAGAGCCAAAGATCGTAGTTCTCGAACTAGCAATCGAAAAGATTCTGGAGCATCCTTCTCTGGCTTAGCTATCCTTCCTCCATTGATCGTAGTATCAAGTACTTCCTGACGAGCTCGAACATGATCAGATTTATAAGTAAGCATCTCTTGTAAGATATGAGCAACACCAAATCCCTCTAGAGCCCAAACTTCCATTTCTCCTACCCGCTGTCCCCCTTGTTTGGCTCTTCCTCTAAGAGCTTGTTGTGTAACAAGCGCGTACTTTCCAGTGGAACGCCCATGGATTTTATCATCAACTTGATGAATTAATTTCAAGATATAGGCCTTTCCTATTAAAACAGGTTGTTCGAAAGGATCCCCCGTTCTTCCATCAAATATTCTGCTTTTTCCCGGATATTCGGGTTCAAATACCCATGGATTCGCTGTTCGCTTACCGGCTTCATATAATTCAGAAAACACGAGTTTTCTCGAAGCCTCTTGCTCATATCTCTCATCAAAGGGCGCTATTCGATAATGCCTGTCTAGCAGATCCCCCGCTAACCCGAGCGAACACTCAAATATCTGCCCTACATTCATTCGTGAAGGTACTCCTAATGGATTGAAGACCATATCAACAGGTGTTCCATCTTGCAGATAGGGCATATCTTGTATAGGCAAAATTTTGGAAATGATACCTTTATTCCCATGCCTTCCTGCTACTTTATCACCTACTTTGATTGCACGTTTCTGTGAAATATATACACGAATCGTTTCTGGATTATAACTGTAACCCCCTTTTTTATGGACCCATCTCACATCAATAACTCGACCTCTGCTACCTATGGGTAATTTTAGACACGTTTCCTTTGTGGTGGATACCGGAATACCAAGTATGGCTCGTAATAATCTAGCTTCCGGGGCAGATGAGGATTCTTTCGCCATCTGCGGCGTTAATTTGCCTACTAAAACATCGCCCGTTTCTACCCAAGAGCCCAGCATCACAATTCCACTTTTATCTAAATTGCGAAGTAAATGGGCCTCTAAGTACGGTATGTCATTAGTGATTCTTTCGGGACCTTGGCTTGTCACATGAATCTGAATTTCATATTTCCGTATATGAAAAGAAGTATAAATATCTGCATATACCAGACGTTCGCTAATGAGTACTGCATCCTCAAAATTGTAGCCCTCCCAGGGCATATAAGCCACTAATATATTTTTTCCTAAAGCGAGTTCGCCGCCAGTTGTAGCAGTACCCTCCGCTAAAATTTGTCCTTTTTTAATGCATTTACCCCGCGGAACCCGGGTTTTTTGATGCATACAAGTATTTTTGTTGGAACGTTGATACCTAAGCAAGGGAATGCTTAGAGTGTCTCCATTACCTGATAAAATGATCTTGTCAGTATTGGCATAAATGACCTTTCCCCCGTGTTCGGCTATAACGGAAACCCCCGAATCTAGAGCCACATGGCCTTCTAACCCAGTTCCAACAATGCACTTCTCGGATCGAGAAAGCGGAACTGCTTGACGTTGCATATTAGAACTCATTAAAGCCCGATTCGCATCATTGTGCTCGACAAAAGGAATGAGGGAGGCTCCAATAGAAAAATATTGGAAGGGAAAAATGCTTCGAAGCTGAATCTCTTCCCATGCAATAGTCAGGAATTCTTGACGGTATCGAGCCGGAACACCCTGCTCTTCCGTAATACCACGATTTACTGCTAAAGAATTTCCTGACGTTACCATATAGTATTCATCCAGACTTGGGGATAAATACAGCACCCGCCCCTTTTTTGATCTCTCAGAAATTTCATAAAACGGTCTTTCTAAAGATCCCCAATGACCAAGCCTCGCATGAATTGCTAAGGATCCAACGAGTCCAACATTGATTCCTTCAGATGTATCAATTGGGCAAATACGCCCATAGTTACTAGGATGGATGTCTCGTATCCGAAAACTAGCAGTTCGCCCTGTCAACCCCCCAGGACCCAAATAACTGAATTTTCGCCCATGAACTATTTGTGTCAATGGATTTGTTTGATCAAAAACTTGAGATAGGGGGTGTAGGCCAAAAAAGGATTCATAAGTGGTTGTTAATAGAGTTGAAGTTACCAAATAATGAGGAGTTGGTATCCTTTTTTGCTTAATTGCTCCACCTAGAGTTTTTCGAACCGCATATTCTAAACGAACCATAGCCACTCCGAATTGATCCTGTAAAAGATCCCCTACAGAACGAATACGTTTATTTTTCAAGTGATTCATATCGTCAAGCGTACCCATTCCAAATTTCATTCCGATCAAGTGATCCGCAGCTGCCAATACATCCCGTGGTAACAAAAATGTAATGTTCTGAGGTATATCAAGATTCAATCTCCGGTTCATATTTCGTCGCCCAACCCTTCCTAATTCACATCTTTGTTGAAAAAATTTCTTTTGTAATTCCTTACATAAGGACTCAGAAAATACTGGGTCCCCGCCGACACAAGCAAATTGTTGATAAAATTCCAAAATAGCATTTTCTTTTGACCCCATTTTTTTTTTCTCCTTATCATTCGGAAAAGACACGAAAATTTCTGGGTAGCAAACATTTTCTAGAATTTCTCTTAGATTCGAACCCATAGCTGATGATGGGACTAGAATAGATATTTTTTGTTTCCTACTCACGCGCGCCCATATCCGTGCTTTTCTATCAATCTCTAATTCTGATCTTCCTCCCCAATCTGATATTATGGTAGCGGTATAGGCCGAAATTCCGGTATAGTCCAATTTTGAACGGTAATAAATACCGGGACTTTGCACTATTTGATTGATCACTATTCTGTATATTCCATTTACTATAGAGGTTCCCAGGGAATTCATGAGAGGAATGTTTCCAATAAATAGGTTTTGTTCTTGCGTATCCTTGCCGGTTTTCCAACTTAAGCCTGCGGGTACATATAATTCCGAACAATATGTGAGTGATCCATGCACAGCATCTATTTCTTTTATTAAAGGCTCTTGCAATTGATATCTTTCCACAAATAATTGAAATTCCATTTCTTGATCTCTATCCTCAATTTTTGGAAACTTATCAAATTCTTCCATCAAACCCTGATTGATGAACCTACAAAATCCCTCAAATTGTATCTGACTAAACCCAGGTACTGTGGACATTCCCTCGTTTGTATCTCGAAGCATCTTTACTTTTGTTTCCTATTTATCAAAAAAATCCCATTCATTGGCTCATTCTTCATCGAACCATATGGATCGATCTAGCAATGATGGACTGGATATTCTGTTTACTGAATCACATAAAATCTTATTTTAAACAACTTCATATATATATGGAATATCTAAAATATGAGCGGAGAAAGAAAGAAAGAGAATTTTCTACTCAAATTTGAATTTGCAAGAGATAGAAATAAATGGGAATGGCTTGAGAAAATAAAACATTCCCGAACAAAAAAAAATTCTGCCACTTAGACTTATATTAGGGAATCTTGTATAGATGAATAGAAAAGTAATAATAGAATAGAAAAAGGGATGCTATTTCTATCTATTATGATATTATGAGCCCGCTGGATACCAAAAAAGTAAATGGACTCAGGATTTTTGATCCCTGCTCTATCTATGAATGCAATAAAGGCAGAAATGATCCGCAGAGAAGAGATAGGGTGTGTTTCTTAATTGAATTCGTGGAATCCAATTGGAGTGCGCAAGAGGAACTGTATTTAGTAAGAACACGCAGCTATTTAGCTATCCCTATAATCGCCTATCCAAATTCTACTTACTTTGGCAACCGCGCTATATATCCTAATTTCTATTGGATATTCAATAGATTCAATCTTCGAATCCTCGTCGCAAGGATTGACAGTCTTTGAAGAACGGAAGCACGGCCATTCCCTTAATCGCTTTCTAGGAATATCATATATAAATAAGATATCTAATTAGGTATATCTGCGTAATAATTTTTGTTATATGGTTGACATATACACATAATTCTTGTTATTATTGTAAGTGAAAAGGATTCAATTAGTGAAAATAATTGGCACTGATGGGTTGTGTCTCAATTTTATTGTCTTATGACACTAAGGAAAGGCTATTTGAGATAAAAAAAAAACAAAACTTTCATGAATTCACAGTCTATAGTTAATGGTTCCAATTTTCCTTTCTTTTGAATTTCTGTGACAGAAAAGAAAATTTGGCTTTTCTGTTTTCTCTTTCAATAAAAAACAAAAAAAAAGAAAAAGGGTTTTGAGATTTATTAGAAAAGGCATAAGGAGAATGGGATTCATCGAATCCAATAAAAAATGTAAAAAATGCCAATCTCCCTATATTTTTCGTTTTGGCGGCATGGCCGAGCGGTAAGGCGGGGGACTGCAAATCCCTTTTCCCCAGTTCAAATCCGGGTGTCGCCTGACCAATAAAAACTCGAAATGCCTTTCTTGATAGCAGACAAATGACCCAATTCTTGCCCAGCAAAAGCAGAGGAAAAGGGCTAGAACTTAGAACTGCCAATACTTATTCAATTTTCAGAATAGGGGCTTTTCTATTTTATAAAAGGCTGTCAATCCTTGCGACGAGGATTCGAAGGAGGATTATGGTATAGAAGAACTAGGCTGTGAGGACTTACATTAATAGTGTAGTCTATACTGACTGAGCCTTGAATTAGATAGTGAAACGGGGAATCAAACAAATTCAGTATAAGAACTTGTTATGGGTAGATTTATTGGATTGCTTCATCAATAACCTTCCTTCGGTTAGAATTCCTTTTTGCCTCTGCGCCATCGATCGAGTTGATTATTATTAGTGATCAATAAGGGGAGAATATCTTCATATTCTATAGAGATAGAGATAGGGGACATAATTCATATGGATATAGTAAGTCTTGCTTGGGCTGCATTAATGGTAGTCTTTACATTTTCCCTTTCACTCGTAGTATGGGGAAGAAGTGGACTCTAGAGTAACGGCTAATTGAGTTGAGTAATCGAACTTTATCAATAGTCTCTTTCATAGATCATTCTCCAAAAGCGTTTTTTCAATTAATAAAAAAAAAGGAGATCCTTTTTCCAAATTAGAAATGCAAGATATGAAGAATATCTTTTTAATCAAAGAAATATTTGAAATATTTCAATTCATCCCATGTTCCTATTTTGATGAACTCTAGCCACTAGCTATTAACAGAATCAGATATGGATATTACAATGAGTAAAAACCCGCCCCCTTTTTTATTTGTTTCCCTCTTTATTGCTCAAGCATTTAGACTCTTAGAAATGAGAAATCATATTGAATTTACGCTTTATTGACTCAGTCCATATCATGGTTCACACGTTAGAAATAGTTGGAATCTACTACGATTTTTCTCAATCTGTCTGAACAATTTCCCATAGAATTGCTTGACTCATCTCTTAATGGTCCATTTTGCTTTGTCAGATTGATTGAGAAAAAGGGGATTACTCGCTTTCTTTTTTTTTCTAGAATTTTATTCGGTATATGCCCAGACCTTCCTCTATTGATTTGATTTCTTCGACAGCTCCCTGGGTCCCTCCCTATTGGAAAAAATAAGAAACCGAGTAATTAGAGCCGCAACGCACGACATATAAGACATAAGAGTCAAAGCGGACATTCGGTTATCTCGGATTGGTTGGAATCACGACAAATCAAATGGATGGATCAAAAAACTCGAATTCTTAGGATATTATGTCAGAATTGGGGGTGACTTTTTATATATACATTAGACATATGTGATTTTTATGTACCTGATTTATATGTACCTGGATGAATATCCATATTATAGATGGATCCATATTCAATAGGAAATGAATCCTATATTATATATATTTCTACAGCCGAATCATCAGTCTCACTTTCTAGAATATAGAATAATAGACATTTAGTATGGTAGAAAGAAATAGATCTATTTCTTTCTACCATACTATCTATCGGATTTCATATACTATAACTGTTGATTCTAGTCCGCTCATTTAAGACTAGAGATTGAAATCTCCTTTCATTTATTCCATCAATTGATAAGGACTAAGAAGCCGGGCTTGATTCAAATTAATCCTTTTGACTGACCGTTTTTACGTAAATGATAAGTAAAAAAGCCGTAGGGATTAGAATGAACAATGCAGTAGCAATAAATGCGAGAATATTTACTTCCATAATTTGATTTTATCATTTTTTTTTATTTCATAATAACTCGGGATCTAATCCCATAGAGAGTCTAAATCTTTTGTCTCTCACTTCGATAGTATGCAATTCCCCCCGATGGTATTAAATTGGATCAATGTCATGAATAACAATATCTCAGCTATCAAATCAATTTTTCATCAAGAATTGAATAGTATAACATAGGAAGATCTTTGATACATACGCAATAAAAAATGGAATTCCTGATCCAATCAAGAATCCTCTTTGGTTTTTCATTCTTTGTTCCTTTTATTTTCTATACCCCCCCGTCTTCTTTATAGAATCATATAACGACCATATGACCTATCTTACACTTCCGTTGATCACAAACCCAATCAATATTGTAGAAGTGAAATGGAAATAAAGAGGGAATTCCGTTCGAAACTTTGTTTTTTATGACCCAATTTCCTTATAAGACAAAGAGGTTTGATAAGGACGGATCCCAATAGAAAAGATCCAATACTTTGACAAATTGACTGTTTTGTAATTTGTTCTTTCTTCCATAGGACCTTTCAAATAGGAAGAAAAAGGATTATCCATTCCCTCACTAAGCTAAGTCTGGTAGATCCTTGTTTGATCTTTCTTTTAGTAATACCCCCTTTTTCGGTCCTAGAACAGATATATAATATGAAAAATTCAATATGAATTGAGAGTGCGATAGATTATTTCCAATTAGAAATTGATTTTCTATAAACTTGAAACTCGGAGTTAGGGGGAGTGGGGGTACTTTGAACCTTTCAAGCATTCCGCCGGGTTAACTATGTGAAAGTGGGGTTGATTTTGTATCGTACAAAAACAAAATATGAATCCTAATTGGTGTCTGTGCTCCTGTAAAACATATGTTTATTCTATAAAATGGATCAGGGGCAAGCGAAAAACCCAGACAAGTACGGCATTTCCCGGAATCCTTAATTGAATAGGGTGCTACCAATAATTGTAGCAATCTAAATAGGTCTCTCCCACATCCCATCAATCGGTACGGTACAAATTGAATGACTTGAAATTACCAAAAGGCAAAGGAAAGCAAAAAAGAAATAAGGACCCAGCACCGGGAAGGAGATCCTGCTCCGTGTCCCTCTTCACAGAAAATAGAGAGATGAATTGATGGATTCATCAGATTCTAGGTCGGGACTGACGGGGCTCGAACCCGCAGCTTCCGCCGTGACAGGGCGGTGCTCTGACCGATTGAACTACAATCCCAGATAAATAAGGCGTGGGGCCTACATATTTTGAACGGTTTCATTCAATCAAACAAGTTCAGTTCTATCTAGAATCATCGTATTCTAAGAGAGAAAGGGGTGATATATTACTATCAATCTCCATGCGAATATTGATTTTAGAGGGAACGAAACAGGTTGCTAGTAATCCTATTGGTTGTTTGTCAAATCGCGTCAAATCGATTGATAATAGCTATTTTTTTTTTTTACTTCTTTCTAGTTTCAGATGCTTCGGGAGAACAAATCAAATTGGAAATAATCTCATGATGGATCGGCGAATTTTTGGGCCGAGCTGGATTTGAACCAGCGTAGACAAATTGCCAACGAATTTACAGTCCGTCCCCATTAACCACTCGGGCATCGACCCAGGAAGAATCAATTCGAAACTTATTGATAATCCATGAGCAACTTCCTCTCATAGTACCCTACCCCCAGGGGAAATCGAATCCCCACTACTTCCGTGAAAGGGAAATGTCATCCACCTTTTGACCATGGGGGCATACCTGCTCGGATCGCCACCATACTATGCTCATTCATAGTATGAACAGTTTTTTGGAATTGTCAATAGAATCTAATGGTGTGACTAAATCCCACAAAGCTTTCTATCTTTCGCGATTCCTATCTATTTTCCTCTTCACTCACCTTTGATGAACAACCCTTACTTCATTATATTCTAATGAGGTAATGCTCTAATACCCCAGGAACTTATTTGTACCGCTAAAAATAGGAAACACCTCTCTTCAACTTTTACTCATCAATTCACGTATTATTTTATTATAGTATTATAGTAAGATATGCCTCTCTCTATCTCAGACTAAGACAGGAGATAAGGAAAGGATAGAAAATCGAAAATTGATAGATAGTTAAGTGTAGTTCCGGATAAAAGTTCCATGTATTCATCACATGATTCGATGAAACATCAAATAGAATAAAATCTCTTGGATCTATAGTTGAATTCTGTATCAAGTAATTGAATCTCGCTCGGATGGGATTCAATAAAA